ATGCAACTAAGACGATGACTATTTTCTACAAACCACAAGGACATTGGAACCCTCTATCTTATATTCGGTGCCTGAGCAGGCATGGTAGGAACAGCCATGAGCGTTATTATCCGAGCCGAGCTAGCTCAACCCGGCTCTCTACTTAAAGATGATCAAATTTATAACGTAATTGTAACTGCTCATGCCCTAGTAATGATCTTTTTTATGGTGATGCCAATTATGATTGGAGGATTTGGTAACTGACTAATCCCCCTAATGATTGGAGCACCGGATATGGCCTTCCCACGAATGAATAAAATGAGCTTTTGGCTAGTGCCTCCCTCCTTTATTCTCCTTCTAGCCTCAGCTGGCGTAGAAAGAGGAGCGGGAACAGGGTGAACTATATACCCTCCCCTCTCCAGAAATATAGCCCACGCAGGAGGCTCAGTAGATCTCGCTATTTTTTCGCTACACCTAGCCGGTGCCTCCTCCATCCTAGCCTCTATAAATTTCATTACTACCATAATTAATATGCGAACCCCAGGAGTTACCTTTGATCGGCTTCCTCTCTTTGTCTGATCCGTTTTCATTACAGCATTCCTACTACTACTATCTCTCCCAGTGCTAGCAGGAGCTATTACTATGCTATTAACAGACCGTAATATAAATACTACTTTTTTCGATCCAGCAGGAGGAGGGGACCCCATCCTTTTCCAACACCTATTTTGATTCTTTGGTCATCCAGAGGTCTATATCCTGATCCTACCCGGATTTGGTATGATTTCCCACGTTATCGCTCACTATTCAGGGAAGAAAGAACCCTTTGGCTACTTAGGAATGGTTTATGCCATGATAGCAATTGGCGTACTAGGCTTTCTCGTATGAGCCCACCATATGTTTACAGTCGGTATGGACGTGGATACCCGAGCCTACTTTACAGCAGCCACAATGATTATAGCTGTTCCCACTGGTATTAAGGTATTCAGTTGAATGGCAACACTGCAAGGGTCTAACTTACAATGAGAAACTCCCCTTCTCTGAGCCCTTGGCTTTGTTTTCCTCTTCACATTAGGAGGTCTAACAGGCATTGTCTTAGCCAAATCATCTATAGACGTAGTATTACATGACACATATTATGTAGTAGCTCACTTCCACTATGTACTCTCAATGGGAGCCGTATTTGCTATCTTTGCTGGATTTACCCACTGATTTCCCCTATTTTCTGGTTACAACTTCCACCCCTTATGAAGTAAGGTACAATTTTTTATCATGTTCATAGGTGTAAATCTAACCTTCTTCCCCCAACACTTCCTAGGACTAGCAGGAATGCCACGTCGATACTCAGATTACCCGGATGCCTATACCCTATGAAAAACAATATCCTCCATTGGTTCAACCATCTCACTAGTAGGAATTTTACTTTTCCTATTCCTAATCTGAGAGGCATTTGCTTCTCAACGGGAAGGAGTTACACCAGAATTCTCACATGCCTCCCTAGAGTGACAATACGCTACCTTCCCACCCTCACACCACACCTTTGACGAAACCCCCTCAACCGTCATTATTATAAAGTAAAACACCCCTATGAGAGTTAGTTTAGTAAGAACACCTAATTTCGGCTTAGGCAGCTTTGGTTTAACCCCAAAACTCTTGACATGGCCCTGCTAATCATTGTCCTATCCATGTTCTTCCTAGGTTTTATCGGGATTTTATTAAATCGCCTACATTTTCTATCTATCCTTCTATGTTTAGAGCTATTATTAATCTCTCTATTTATAGGAATAGCCCTATGAAAAGTAGAAATGGGTATACTACAGAAAGCCTCCTTTAATCTCTTGCTACTAACCATATCTGCTTGCGAAGCAAGTCTAGGCCTTTCCCTTATGGTTGCCCTCTCACGAACACACTCCTCCGACTTAGTAGCCAATTTAAATTTACTCCAACACTAAATGGCAACTTGAGCACAATTTGGACTACAAGATGCATCCTCCCCCCTTATGGAGGAGCTTACCTACTTTCACGACTACGCCCTAATAGTATTAACCCTTATTACCATCCTAGTATCTTATGGGCTAGCCTCCCTCCTAATATCAACCAAAACAAATCGATTCTTCCTAGAAGGACAAGAACTGGAGACAATCTGAACTGTTGTCCCTGCTATTATTCTAGTCTTTATCGCACTCCCCTCCTTACAACTACTATACCTAATGGATGAAATTAAAGACCCCTTCCTCACAATTAAGGCTATTGGTCACCAATGATATTGAAGCTACGAATACACAGACTATAAAGACCTAGAATTCGACTCCTACATGGTCCCCACCTCTGATATAACCCTAGGAAACCCCCGACTACTAGAAGTAGATAACCGCCTAGTCTTACCCATGCAAAACCCAATACGAGTATTAATTTCCTCAGCAGACGTACTACACTCATGAGCCGTTCCCTCCTTAGGAATAAAGATGGATGCAGTCCCAGGACGTCTCAACCAAGCTACCTTCTTTGCTTCCCGCACCGGCCTATTTTATGGACAATGTTCAGAAATCTGCGGAGCCAACCATAGCTTCATGCCTATTGTGATTGAAGCCGTACCATTTAATATATTTGAAAACTGAGTTGCCCAATACCTAGCAGAATAAACCTTCCTTAATTAGCTTAGATAAAGCTTTAAACTCTTAATTTAAAAGAGGGTAGTTAAATCCTACCATTGAGGAGTGCCTCAACTAGAATTTACCTGATGAGTACTTAACTTTTTTCTTGTTTGAATCGCCGTTCTTTCTACGCTAATTATTATTCTGTCTATCCCTACCCTAGCCAACCCATCTCAATCAACCGAACTCCCTAATCTACCTAAGACACATAAAACATGACAATGATCTTAAAAGCAAGAATTTTTGGTCAATTCTTCCCAGACACACTGTTCTTTATTCCAATGAACATATTTTCAGTTGTATTTGCCCTCTCTTGACTCCTCTTCATTTATCCAACAAACTGAGCCCCCTCCCGATTTCAAACCATATGAGCAGGCTTCCAAAGCACTATCCTTGAAATGATTTTCCAGAAAACTAGTCCTAAAACAGCACCATGAGCTGGCCTAATAACCAGTGTTTTCATCTTTATCTTAACCGTAAATATCCTAGGCCTATTTCCTTATGCCTTTACTGCTACCAGCCATATTTCCCTAACATACAGACTAGGAATCCCACTATGAATGGCTGTAAAAATTCTAGGATTTTACTTAGCTTTCAATAGACGACTGAGCCACCTAGTCCCCCAAGGCACTCCTGCAGCCCTAATCCCCCTAATGGTTTGAATTGAAACAGTTAGTCTGTTTGCTCAACCAATAGCGCTAGGACTACGATTAGCTGCCAATCTAACAGCTGGGCACCTTCTAATCTTCCTAATCTCAACTGCCTTCTGACTTCTAGCTTCAAACCTTTTAATTAGCATCCCCATATTTATCATATTTGTCCTCCTATTCGTTTTAGAAATAGGGGTAGCCTGTATCCAAGCTTACGTCTTTACAGCTCTCGTACACTTCTACCTACAACAGAATATTTAGGAACTAAAACTATGGCTCATCAACACCCTTACCACCTAGTAGATCAAAGACCATGACCCCTAACAGGGGCAATAAGAGGTCTTATGATGACTTCAGGACTAGTTCTATGATTCCACACACAAAGCCTTATCCTCTTAACCCTAGGATTCGTTCTTCTTATTTTAACCATGATAAACTGATGACGAGATGTTATTCGAGAAGCCACCTTCCAAGGGAGACACACTGCCCCTGTAGAAAAAGGCCTACGATATGGCATGATTCTATTTATAACCTCGGAAGTATGCTTTTTCTTTGCCTTCTTCTGAGCTTTTTTTCACAGAAGCCTAGCCCCTACCGTAGAGATTGGAGTTACATGACCTCCCACAGGAATTACACCCCTAAACCCCTTTCTAGTCCCTCTCCTAAACACAGCTGTCCTACTCTCCTCAGGTGTAACCATAACTTGAGCGCACCACAGTATCCTAGCTGGTAACCGAACAGAAGCTATTCAGGCCCTGTTCTTAACAGTAGCCCTAGGAGTCTATTTTACAATGCTACAAGCATGAGAGTACTATGACGCCCCTTTCACTATAGCAGACAGAGTTTACGGCTCTACTTTCTTTGTAGCCACCGGATTTCATGGCCTCCATGTAATTATAGGAACCACCTTCCTCCTAGTATGTTTTTTCCGACTAGTTAGATTTCACTTTTCCACTCACCACCACTTTGGATTTGAAGCAGCTGCCTGATACTGACACTTCGTAGACGTAGTCTGACTATTCTTATATATTTCTATCTACTGGTGAGGCTCTTAAAGAGAAGAGAGGAATTGAACCTCTATCCAACGGTTTCAAGCCGCATGCATTACTATCTGCCACTTCTCCTAATTATATATAAGAAATGACCCCTATGATTTTTATAATTGTAATAACCTTAGCCATTGCCGCCATCCTAGCTTTACTAGCTCATATTCTTCCTTATCGAAAAATAGATGCAGAAAAGGCCTCTCCCTACGAATGTGGATTTGACCCATTAAAATCTGCTCGACTTCCCTTCTCCTTTCGATTTTTCCTAGTTGCTATCCTCTTCCTACTATTTGATCTAGAAATCGCCTTATTATTCCCACTCCCAGGAGCCCTACTCATTACAAACCCTGCACAACTAATTCCTATCCTTACAATCTTCATGTCAATTCTAACCCTAGGCCTAGTCTTCGAATGACTAAAAGGAGGGCTAGAATGGGCCGAATAACTCTTTTAAAAATGATTACACTCCTCTCTATCACCATTGGAATAATGGTAACCAACTTTGTTACACCCAAAGATAAGCTTTGGCCCGTAGCTATTTCCCAAAGAGCCATCCTATCCCTAGCTGCCACTCTCCTTATCAGCAACCACTGAATTTCCAGATGGCACAACCTTTCCCTAGTACTTTCCTCTGACACCATTTCAACACCCCTAATTATTTTAAGCTGCTGACTGGCTCCCCTTGCCCTTATAGCTAGAAAGGGACACCTCAAAAACACACCTATAGCTAGACAACGGACCTTCATACTACTAATTATAATTATTACAACTGCCCTCATTGTAACATTCGCCTCACTAGAACTAATTCTATTCTATATAGCTTTCGAAACAACCCTCATTCCTACATTAATCCTAATAACTCGATGAGGTGCCCAGATGGAACGATTTCAAGCAGGCCTCTACTTTATATTTTACACCCTATTTGGCTCCCTGCCTCTCCTGGTAAGACTTATAGCATTATACTTTTCCAGAAACTCTCTCTCTATCCCCAAAGTAGAACTTATATGACTACCCGAAAAAAGAATGGCTTCCCTAACCATCTGATGACTACTATCCATACTAGCCTTCCTAGTCAAGATGCCTATTTACGGGTTTCACTTATGGCTACCTAAGGCCCACGTAGAAGCACCCGTAGCCGGCTCAATGATCCTAGCAGCTATCCTCTTAAAGCTAGGAGGATACGGCCTAATCCGACTAATTTCCCTATTCTCAACTACTTCCCTAAGCTTCTCCTCCTTACCTCTAGTCGTATTTTGCTCATGAGGAGCCCTTATCACCAGAATCATCTGCATCCGGCAGACAGACTTAAAGGCACTAATTGCCTACTCCTCCGTAGGACATATGAGCATCGTAGCCGCTGGAATCTTCTCAGAAACTACCTGAGGACTCAAAGGTGCCTTAATGCTAATGATAGCCCATGGCCTAGTATCTTCTGCACTATTTGCACTAGCTAAAACTGCGTATGAACGAAAAGGAACCCGAACCCTAGCAATAACTCGAGGATTAAAGCTTATCCTCCCCCTCTCCACCCTCTGATGGCTACTGCTATGCGCAGCCAACTTAGGCCTACCCCCCTCTCCCAACCTTATAGGAGAAATATTAATCCTCTCCTCATTAATTAAATGATCCATTTGACTTTTCCCAATTCTAGGAATAGCCACTGTTTTTGGAGCTATCTACTCCCTAATGATCTTCCAACTAACCCAGCAAGGAACTCCCTCTGCCTTCTTATCCAAAATATCCCTCTCCTTCTCACGAGAACATCTCCTAGCCATCCTCCATATCATCCCATTAATAGCAATAATCCCCAGCCCTGGGCTAACCCTTATTACTTGATCAAAGTAGTTTAGAAAAATATCAGACTGTGGCACTGAAGACGCTAGTTAAACCCTAGCCTTAGATCCGAAGCTCATAGGTTTGTCTTAGTCCTGCTAAGTCTAAAGACCTGCGGTTCGACTCCGTAGCAGCTTCGATGGTTATCAACCCCTCCCTGCTACTCATCTCTATCACCCTAAGAATTCTATTCATTCTCCTAATAAGCACCCTTTACACCTCCAAGTCATTCCTCTTTCAACAGAAGAATGAGAAGAGAGAAACCCTCTCCATTTCTGGGGCAACCTATATCACAACCCCCAAAACCTCCCTTTACTCATGAACAAAAGGTCCCTTCTCAATTAACGTATTAAAGCTATTAGCTGCCCTTTCCTTAATAACCTTATTTATGCAAGTTAACCTTAAATTCCAAGAAACTAACATCACTTTTACCCTCTGACTCAGAAAAACAGCAACCAACCTCTCTCTCAAAATTATCCTTGATCAATATGCCTTAATATTCCTCACAGTTGCACTGGTAGTTACATGATCCATAATGGAATTTTCCCATTACTACATGGAAGAAGACCCCAAAAAGAATGCCTTTTTTCTCCTTCTAACTGTATTTTTACTAAAAATGCTAATTCTCACTTGCTCCAAAAGACTTTTCCTCCTTTTCCTAGGATGAGAAGGCGTAGGTTTCCTCTCCTTTCTCCTTATTAGATGATGAACAACACGGAAAGACGCAAGAAGCTCAGCTTTAGAAGCAGTCATTTACAATCGAATAGGAGATATAGGATTAATTTTATTTATGGCTATCTCCGCTCTTACCCTTAACTCATGAAACCTAAAAGAGATTCTAGCAGGTAAAAGCACCTACACCCCCTACACTCCATTCCTTCTATTTGGGATTATCCTAGCAGCGGCTGGCAAGTCAGCCCAATTTGGCCTACATCCCTGGCTCCCAGCAGCTATGGAAGGCCCTACCCCAGTCTCTGCCCTACTTCACAGCTCTACCATGGTAGTAGCCGGAGTGTTTTTACTAGTACGAACAAGAAGCTTATTTGACTCAAGTCCCTTCTTCCAAACTATAGTCCTACTCCTAGGAGGTACAACCGCTCTATTCGCAGCCTCAACTGCCATAGCCCAACATGATATAAAGAAGATTATTGCCTACTCTACCACAAGACAACTAGGATTGATGGTTACCGCTATAGGCATTGGACAGCCCCTTCTAGCCTTTTTCCACATATGTACCCACGCCTTTTTCAAGGCCATGCTATTCCTATGCTCCGGTAGAATTATACACAGATTAAGAGACGAACAAGACCTACGAAAGATGGGAGGCCTAAGAAAGCTTTTACCAATTACATCAGCCTGCTTAACACTAGGCAGACTAGCCCTAATGGGAATACCATTTTTAGCGGGCTTCTATTCAAAGGACCTCATTCTAGAAGCAGCAGGCGCCAGCTTACTCAATACACTAGGACTAAGAATGGGCCTCATTGCTACTTTACTCACTGCCTCCTACAGATTCCGAATCATATTCTTCTGCTTTACCTCTAATCCTTCTATTAACTCCCTCTCCCCTATAGGAGAAGAAAATATAAACCTAGGAAAAGCACTCATGCGTCTCTCCCTTGGCACAATAATTAGAGGCTGATTCTTCAGCAAATTTGTTTTTACTCCTCCCTCCTTTATAGTAAGAACCACTATTAAGAGACTCCCCCTTCTAATAACCATACTAGGAATCGTCCTCCTCTTTGTTTACCTCTCGTACCTCTCAACCACCGTGTTTAACCAAAAGATTTACAGAACCTTATCCTCCCAATGGTTCTTCGCTGAATTAACCCATACCACTATCACTTTCTACTCTTTCTTATCTTCCCTATTCCTCATAAACCGCTCCCTCGACCGAGGATGACAAGAAGAAATAGGACCACAAGGAATCTCTAAGTCTTCCATACACATCTCTCAACTAAACCAACGAACCCAAACAGGACTAATAAAGCAGTATATTACCTCCTCTCTTCTCCTCATAGGATTTATAGTTATCTTAGCTATACTCTCTACATAGCATATAATCTAAATAGCTCGAATCACGTTATTCTCTGTCCCTCGAGAAATTATCAAAGCTCCTACAAGAACAACAAACAGAATAAAAACACCTAAAATAACTAAAACACCCCCTTCTTTGTAAAAAGTACTTCTTCCAAGCACACCTTCATCTCTAATAAACAGAAAGAAAGTATTACTCAAATCTTTTAGGCCATCAAATGAAAAGACCACCCAAACAGCAAGAAAGAAAGATAAACCTCCTACCTCTCTCAAATTACTAACAGTAGGAAAACGATCTGCTGAAATTGCACTAGAATAAGCAAAGACAACAAGCATTCCTCCCATATAAACCAAGAGTAAAACTAAAGCCACAAAACTACCCCCCACCAAACTAAGAGTAACACAACCAGAAACAGATACGATCACTAAACCAAGCGCTGAATAATAAGGCGATAAACTATAAAAAACAAAGGTTCTTCCTATAAGCATAAAGATAAGAGAGATATATAGAATCATTGATTATATATAATTAACTTATGGCAGGTCCACTACGAAAGGAACACCCCCTCCTCCGAATCCTAAACAATACATTTGTTGATCTCCCTCTCCCCACCAAACTCTCCATCTGATGAAAATTCGGCTCACTGCTAGGCCTATGTCTTATTATTCAAATAGTAACAGGAATCTTCCTAGCCATGCATTACACAGCCCATGTAGATCTAGCCTTCGCTTCCGTCAGTCATATCTGCCGAGATGTAAACTATGGTTGAATGTTACGAAAAATACATGCCAAATGTGCCTCCCTATTTTTTGTATGTATGTACTGTCACATAGGCCGTGGACTCTACTATGGCTCTTACAACAAGGTAGAAACCTGAAATGTAGGAGTTATTCTCTTTCTTCTTACCATCCTTACAGCCTTCATGGGCTACGTACTTGTCTGAGGTCAAATGTCCTTCTGAGCTGCTACAGTAATTACAAATCTAGTCTCCGCCATCCCATACATAGGCGTTACCATCGTTCAATGGATATGAGGAGGCTTCTCAGTAGACCAAGCAACCCTAGCCCGATTCTTTGTATTTCATTTCCTATTCCCCTTTATTATTGCTGCCCTCTCTATAATTCACCTTTTCTTCCTACACCACAGAGGAGCTAAAAACCCAACTGGCCTAAAAAGAAATTATGATAAGGCCCCCTTCCACACTTACTACTCCACAAAGGATATAGTAGGCTTTGTTGTCCTACTTACTGCACTGCTAACCCTAGCCTTCCTATTCCCCGGAGCACTCAAAGACCCAGAGAAATTTATACCCGCTAACCCCCTAGTAACACCCCTCCACATCCAACCAGAGTGATACTTCCTGTTTGCCTATGCTATTCTACGATCCATTCCAAACAAGTTAGGAGGAGTAATAGCGCTAGTAGCAGCAATACTAGTTCTATTTCTAGTCCCTCACCTAAATACAGCAAAGGTAGAATCCAAAGCTTTCCGTCCTTTCTCCCAAATAGCCTTCTGATGTCTAGTTGCCACCTTTCTAATCCTAACCTGAATAGGAAAGCAACCTGTAGAATACCCCTACGTCTTGTTAGGGCAAGTGGCCTCTACCATCTACTTCGGAATATTCCTATTTGTCTTTCCCCTAGTCTCTTATATAGAAGGCAAGCTCGTCTTCGACTAGTCCAAACCATACGCCAAGGTAGCTTAACAGTCCAAAGCACAGCACTGAAAATGCTCCCAAGGGGGTTAAAGTCCCTCCCTTAGCAGCCGATTTGGTCCTAGTCCCAGTTTTAACTCTTTTCAAGATGCCACATGCAAGCCTCTTGGCAGACCAGTGAAATTCCAAGCCTACTCCCTCCTCTCACTCACAAGCACCAGGAGAGATAGGCCCTTAGCATCAGGAAGTTAAATACAACCCACGACGCTAAGCAAGAAGCCACAACTGCAGTGCTAAGCCTTGGACAATCAGATACACCTGGATCCAGTGAAGAAAAGAAGAAGGGGGTAAAATACGTGCCAGCCACCGCGGTTATACGTATACCCTAAAGTTAAACCCAAACGGTCCAAAGGGTGGTTAAAATAAACTAAACCTTTAATCAGAGCTTCTAGCGAGTGGTAGAAAACTAACCTAGAAAGAAATGATTAAATCCTAATTTGACCCCACGAAAACTAAAACCTAAACCAGGATTAGATACCCTGCTATATTTAGACGTGAACAACCCTAAACACCAGAGAACTACGAACCCACAGTTTAAAACTCAAAGGACTTGGCGGTTTTCCAAACCTCCCTGGAGGAGCTTGCCGTTAAATCGATAACCCACGTAATACCTCACCAACTCTGGTTATACCAGCCTGTATACCATCGTCGAAAGCCTACTTCCCCAGAAAGTTGGCTACCAGAAATAGACTCCCCACGTCAGATCAAGGTGCAGCTCATGAGTTGGGAACAGGTGAGCTACAATGTCAAAAGAAATCAGTGAAAGGAGGGCTGAAAAACCCTCCCAAAATTGGATTCAGCAGTAAACTTCAGTCAGAGAATGAAGTTGAAGAGAGCTCTGGAATGCGTACACATCGCCCGTCACTCTCGCCTAGCCAAAGCAAGGGGAGAAAAGTCGTAACATAGTAGGCCTACCGGAAGGTGGGCCTGGCCAATAAAGGCCCCTGTAGTTGAACCACAACAAGAGCTTTTCACGCTCTAGGTTTGAGTGAAACTCTCAACAGGAGCTGCCTCGAAAGTCGAAAGGAGAGACACCTGGTCTTGTAAATCAGGAGAGAGGGTTCAATCCCCTCTCGAGGCTATACACCCCACTTAGCCAATTCCAGCTATAATTCTCCTTTCACTCCTCCCCAGGCTTTAACTTCCTGTGCCATGATATAAAAAGCTTTTTGAAAATAAATGTATACGGTTTTTTCTGCTTTCTTTTTTAACTTCTAAAGTTGCCCTATAGCAGGAAACACTAAAGAACCTATTTTCCTCCATCCAAAAACGACGGGGACCCTAGAGCAGGAAACCCTCACAAAAGAGAGAGGAAAACTCCATTCTTACAGAAAATCAGCTCTTTATCGTTTTATCACTTTCTGAGAGGGCCCTAAATTCCGTAGAACCAAAAACTCCTAAGAATCGGAAAAATCACATTTTTAGACTTGAGGAAAAAAGTGAAAAAATCATTTTGAAATCAATTTAGCGTTTAGGATTTTCTCTAATTTACCGGTAGCGGTAGTGCAGATAACACCCAGTAAATAGGCATTATCCCTCACTACCTATACCCCCTCTCTACGTTCGGGGGGGTGTATATTACCTCTTTACTGGGTTGGGGGGGGGGGGGGGGGGGGGGGGAGGAAGCAGAAATTACTCAACAAATAGGCTAAATGATACCTAAACGTCTATAAAACATAATTTTCTACTTCTTGTATTATATATAACAACGGGGGGCAGGGTACGATACGAAAGTATTATACACCTGCTCTCCGTTAACAAGGGATAGTTTTAAATAAAACCACAGCTTTGGGAGTTGTAAATATAAGTTAAACCCTTATTCCCTTGATTTTAAAATTAAGAAGACGGGAATCGAACCCGTAACTAAGAAATCAAAGTTCTTTGTTTTTCCAATTAAACTACTACTTATGGGTTGTAGCTAAATGAAAAGGCGCTTGGCCGTTAACCAAGAGATAATAGGATAAAAACCTATCTTCCCAGGCTGAAGTAGCAAAGTAGCCAATGCAAAAGACTTAGGATCTTCTATCGTAGGTGCAATTCCTGCCTTCAGCTGTAGTTCCCGAGAATCTAACTCAGAGCTTCTGCTTGCAAAGCAGGTATTTTGCTTAAACTAGAACCACAAGGACTTAAGTTAAATAAACTGAGAGCCTTCAAAGCTTTTAATAAGAATGAAACTTTCTTAGTCCTTGGGCTTTGTAGTGTAACTAACATTGAGGATTGCAAATCCTTAGATGCAATTAAAATATTGCCAAAGCTTCAAGATAGTTCGATTTGCACGAACGTCAACTCCGCGTAAAAGAGGGGCTTGCTAACTAGCTATATCTTGAAAACCTATATTATATATAATGACACAGGCCCCTTTTTTATTAAACCAAGAGGGACAATAAGCACTACTTTTACTAAGTAGAGTAAGCTAAATGTTAAGCTTTTGGGCTCATACCCCAAGGATGGCAGGATAAAAACCTCCCTCTACTTTAGAAGTCGCTGGAGTTTAACCAGCAAATTTGGCCTGACAACCCAAAGTTATAGTTTAACTAGACCTCTTTTTTATATTATATATAACAACAGGGTGACTGAGATATAATAGTGGTGGATTGTAAATCCATAAATAGAGGTGAAACTCCCCTCCCTGTTACAACTCTATGAGTACATCAGTATATTTGACTTCCAATCAGAAGGTCTTAGCGAAAGTCTAAGATAGAGTATAAGCTAGAATAGCAAAGTGGTTAATGCAGAAGGCCTAAGATCTTCCTATCAAGGGTTCAAATCCTTTTTCTAGCTATATGACTTATCTATTTGCTCTAGCTGAACTTATAGCACTTATTATTCCCGTCCTACTAGCAGTAGCTTTTTTGACCCTAGTAGAACGAAAGGTTTTAGGTTATATGCAATTTCGGAAGGGCCCCAAAGTAGTAGGTCCCTATGGACTATTACAGCCCTTCGCTGACGGACTAAAGCTCTTCATTAAGGAAACCTTAAAGCCTTCCACGGCATCCCCATACTTATTCTTCGCATGTCCACCTCTCTTTTTAGCAATAGCTCTCTTACTCTGAAAATTTATGCCAGTAAAAGCACCAACAATAGACCTCCAACTTTCCCTCCTACTCGTACTAGGCTTATCTAGCCTCTCTGTCTACGCCGTACTAGGCTCAGGATGAGCTTCTAAATCTAAGTACTCCTTACTAGGAGCGATACGAGCAGTAGCCCAAACAATCTCCTACGAAATAAGTCTAGCTCTCATTCTTCTTTCAATTATTATTCTCACCAGCTCCTTTAACTTATTATATATAACACAAAGACAAGAGTTCTCCTGATTCGCTATATCTTGCCTTCCTCTATTCTACCTCTGATTTGTATCTACTTTAGCTGAAACAAACCGAGCTCCATTCGACCTAACAGAAGGAGAATCCGAAATTGTCTCTGGCTATAACGTAGAATATGCAGGAGGACCCTTTGCCCTTTTTTTTATTGCAGAATATGCCAACATCATACTAATGAACCTATTCTCTGTCATTCTATTCTTAGGGGGGCCCTCCCCTTTCTCCGAGGTCTTTCCACTAAAATCCCTAACAGTTGGAATAAAGACCACCTGTCTAGTTTTTCTCTTTCTCTGAGTACGAGCAGCTTACCCACGATTTCGCTATGATCAACTGATGTTTTTAACCTGGAAGAGCTACCTACCCTTCTCAATAGGTGCCCTATGTGCAGTAGTTACTATAACCTTAATGTTTAACCTCCCCCTTCCTCTATTCTAGAGCTTGCTCCTAAGAGTTTAAGGTGTCTAGCTGATAATTAGATTATTAAGGGTTAAACTCCCTTCAAGCTCTATATGTATCGAATAGTCTCCCTTTTCCTATTTGCAACTGTAATATTAGGAACTATTATAGTTATTACTTCTGAGAAATGGTTTATCATTTGAGTAGGGTTAGAACTTAGAACACTAGCCCTTGTTCCAATTCTTACCTCCACCTTTACCCCCCGGAAAGTTGAGGCCACTGTTAAGTACTTTCTAATTCAAGCACTCAGTGCTGCCCTCCTCTTAAAAAGCACCTTAATACAAGCATGGCTCACTGGATCCTGGTCTATCCTCACCCCTATGAAAGATCTCTCCTTTATCCTTCTAGTGATAGCTCTAGCCTTCAAGTTGGGCATTGCTCCTTGCCACTTCTGATTTCCAGATGTACTTCAAGGACTCCCATTCAACCAAGGACTAATAGTCTCCACCTGACAGAAGATTGCCCCCCTAATAATCCTTTTTCAAGTTACTCAAATATCAGCATCCTCCCTTGTTGTAATAATAGGCCTACTCTCCACCTTAATAGGTGGATGAGGAGGGCTCAACCAAACGCAGACCCGTAAGATCCTTGCTTTCTCCTCTATAGGAAAAATGGGATGAATAATTGTTACCTCTGTCTATTCATATAAAGCAGCTCTAGCAATGTTACTAATATATCTCACAATAAAAACTTGCCTATTTCTAACCTTCCAATTCTCCAACATCCTCACACTAGGACATTTAAACTCAGCCACACAAGCCTCTCCTATAAAAACACTGATAATTATACTCTCCATACTCTCCCTAGGAGGACTCCCTCCCCTAACAGGTTTTACAATGAAGTTCTACTCCCTCTACTGCTTAGTGAAAAAAGGATTTTACCTTCCTTCCGCAATTCTAATTACAGGGAGACTCCTAAGACTATTCTTCTACCTACGAATAGCATTTAAAGCTAGCCTTATCCTATTTCCACAACACATTATTAACCTCACCTCCTGACGAAACTCAAAAGGCCTCACTCCCCTGCCTCTCCAAACCTGAGCTATCTCCATCTTATTTATTCTAGGCACCATCTCCACTCCCCTTGTCCTATCCCTCTCTTTATTTTTATAAAAGTTATAAACCTAGGTAAACACAAATTTAAATCTTCTATACCTCTTTATACACCATAAAAAGAATTTAACCCCACTGGAGTAATGTAATTTGAAACACGATAAAAACCAATAGAGATCAGTACCGCAAGGGAACGGTTGAAATAAAACTAATTCCTAAACCTAAAAAAGGAAAGATTAACCCTTTTACCTTGTGTATAATGGATTAACAAGCCAAAAGAAGAAGAATTCTATACTCGAAACTAGGCGAGCTAACCCTGCCTACCTTTTAGAGGAAAACTCCTACTGTTGCAATAGTAGGCCTAAAGGTAGGGTTAGATGTGAAATGCTAACCGCGCCAAGAGATAGCTAGCTCCCCAAGAAATTAGTCTTAGCTAAGCTCCTCTTACTAAACTTTAACACAAAGTACCAGTTACAAAGAGAATCTTAAACCTTTAGAAAAGAGAGAGTCAGGATAACGAGGACAAGCTCGTTATTCAAAATGGAAAAACCCAGCTACTTTAGATAAAGACAAAGAACAAGTCAAATAGTTTAATTTCCCCGAGTAGGCCTAGAAGCAGCCCTCTCATTAGAAAGCGTTAAAGCTCAAGATAATAAAAAACTAATAAATCCCTGAACCCATATCTGAATCTAAATAAACTTATTGGGGGATCTTATGTTTAAAAGACACAATGTTAATATGAGTACGTCACCTCCCACCTGCTTTTTAAACGAGATTAACCTTGGATATAAAAATACTAAACCTAGAAACCCCATTTTTAATTCCGTCTTCCAACTCAGGAGGGAAAAAAGAAAGTTAAATAAAAAGAAGGAACTCGGCAAATCCTAGTTTCGCCTGTTTACCAAAAACATCGCTCCCTGTCTTACACTCACATAGGGAGTCCTGCCTGCCCAGTGACATTTAGTTAAACGGCCGCGGTATCTTGACCGTGCTAAGGTAGCATAATCACTTGTCTCCTAAATAGAGACTAGTATGAATGGCAAGACGGAACTTAACTGTCTCCTTTTTACTTCAGAAATTCACTTTCCCGTGAAGAGGCGGGAATGCACTCGCTAGACGAGAAGACCCTGTCGAGCTTAAGGAAATATTTAGACCTAGATTTTATTTTTACCTTTGCTAACTCATAAACCTACAAAGATAATAAATTTTCTAGTCTCTAAGTATACCTTTGGTTGGGGCAACCATGGAGAAAACCAATCCTCCATTAGTACAATTTTCCACTGTATAATGAACAAGAAACACACTTCTAAAATGAACAAAGTTCAACAGCTGATCCGCCAAGGCGATCAAAGGAACAAGTTACCGCAGGGATAACAGCGTTATCTTTTCTGAGAGTCCACATTGACGAAAAGGTTTGCGACCTCGATGTTGGATCGGGACATCCTAAAGGTGCAGAAGCTTTTAAGGGTTGGTCTGTTCGACCATTAAAGTCCTACGTGATCTGAGTTCAGACCGGCGAGAGCCAGGTCAGCTTCTATCTACGAAAGTTTCTTTTTTAGTACGAAAGGACCAAAAAGAAGATGTCCATGCACAAATGTAAACATCTAAAATTAAAAAAC